GAATGGAAACTTATTCATTCTTATATTAGACGAGATTCTACGAAAAAAATTCTTCATTTCATAGATAGAGATGATTTTTCTTTTGATGTAAATTTGACACTACATGGGAAACCCTGCCCTTATCCATTTAGAATTTCTAATTGAAAAAAGTGCTATCATATTCATATCCAATATATTCATATCCAATGAAGTGATAACATGGATTCTTACAAAAGAGAATCTTTTCTCTCAATATAATACTCACTCATTTTTAGTTAATAATACGAGTGATTGGATCTATATGCTTATTCTGAATAGGAAATTTTCCAATTTTTTTTCATCCAATGACTATTCATCTATTTTATTTTCATGCAATGAAAATAGGGGACAAGAAAGCTCTATGAAAAAATGGTGGTTCAATTTGATGTTGTCTAAGACGCAGTTCGAGCACAGGTGTGGATTAAGTAAATCAATGGACAGTCTTGGTCCTATTGAAAATACCAGTATAAGGGAAGATCTGAGTCTAAATGATACAGAAAAAAACATTCATAGTTGGAGAAATAGTGACAGTTCTAGGTACAATAATGTTGATCGTTTATTTCTTGTCATGGACATTCGTAATTTCATCTCTGATGATCCTTTTTTACTTAGAGATAGTAAGGGGAACAATTATTCCATCTATTTTGATATTGAAAATCAAATTTTTGAGATTGACAACGATCATTCTTTTCTGAGTGAACTACAAGGTTATTTTTCGAATTATTTGAATTCCAGTTATATGAATACTAGATCGAAAGGTGGCGATACTTATAATGATCGTTACATGTATGATACTAAATATAGTTGGAATAATCAGATTAATAATTGCATTGACAGTTATCTTCATTCTCAAATACTTATTGGGAGTTCCATCCTAAGTGGTAGTGACAATTACAGCTACATTTTGAGTTACATTTTGGGTGAAAGTTTCAGTATAAGAACTATCACGAATGGTAGTAATTTAACTAGAAGAGAAAGTTCTAATAATCTTGATGTAACTCAAAAATATAGCCATTTGTGGGTTCAATGCGAAAATTGTTATGGATTAAATTATAAGAAATTGCTTAAGTCAAAAATGAATATTTGTGAACAATGTGGATATCATTTGAAAATGAGTAGTTCAGATAGAATAGAACTTCTGATTGATCCAGGTACTTGGAATCCTATGGATGAAGACATGGTTTCTATGGATCCCATTGAATTTCATTCGGAGGAGGAACCTTATAAAGATCGTATTGATTCTTATCAAAGAAAGACAGGGTTAACCGAAGCTGTTCAAACAGGTATAGGTCAATTAAACGGGATTCCTGTAGCAATTGGAGTTATGGATTTTCAGTTTATGGGAGGTAGTATGGGATCCGTAGTAGGGGAAAAAATCACCCGCTTGATTGAGTATGCTACCAATAAATTCCTACCCCTTATTATAGTATGTGCTTCTGGAGGGGCACGCATGCAAGAAGGAAGCTTGAGCTTAATGCAAATGGCTAAAATATCGTCTGTTTTATATGATTATCAATCAAATAAAAAGTTATTCTATGTATCAATCCTTACATCTCCTACTACTGGTGGGGTGACAGCTAGTTTTGGTATGTTGGGGGATATCATTATTGCCGAACCCAACGCCTACATTGCATTTGCGGGCAAAAGAGTAATTGAACAAACATTGAATAAGACAGTACCTGAAGGTTCACAAGCAGCCGAATATTTATTCCATAAGGGTTTATTCGATCCAATCGTACCACGTAATCTTTTAAAGGGCGTTCTAGGTGAGTTATTTCAGCTGCACACTTTTTTTCCTTTGAATCAAAATCAAGTCGAGCATTAAGGTCAATTATTTGTGTCACTAAAGTATTTGGTTTATCGTAATCAAAGTCAAAACCAGAAGAATGGGGTTTTTGTTTGGTGATACTCTAATTGTAGAATAGAAAGAATTAGAATTCAAAAATGTGAATTATTATAGAAGAATTCTATATATTCATTATATTTCCAATTACTAATCAGGAAACTCTATCAACAAGATAAAAGAGCGACTTCTTCCTTTTCCTTCTGTGAAATTAGTCAAATAAAACAAATTTCATGTTCTCTTCTTACATATATATAATTATAATTCAAAAATAGCTTTTTTCATCTTTCGAGATTTTCCGGGAATCCCCTTAATTCCTTATTAAAAATACCTCTTGGATCAGATTCTAACGAATCTTTTGGAAATTCAATTTATAAGAAACCTTATTCTTTTTATTTAATTTTTTTTATTGAAAAAGTCGATTATCATATATTATTATGTAGAAAGATGATTTCTTTTTTAGTTCTACATTCCTTGCATTTATTATATACTTATAAAATTAGTATAGAATTCTAATTAATTAATTAATATAATAACATATTAACAACAAAAATATAACAAACAGGTACAATATAGTAAATCGAGGTACCCATTCTATGACAACTATAAATTTTCCCTCTATTTTTGTGCCTTTAGTGGGCCTATTATTTCCGGCAATTGCAATGGCTTCTTTATTTCTTCATGTTCAAAAAAACAAGATTGTTTAGATCCTATGGGCCAAATCTTATTTTTCAAGACTTAGGCTTGAATCATACCACAGATATTCATTTAGCAGAGTGGTATACCACGTGATTTCTTCCGAACATAAATGAAAGAGCCCTTATGCATGTGGAAACATGAGATAGGGGTAGATGTTATTTTTTTCGATCTAACAAATTTGATGAATTACCTTTAAAGTTTATAGTACTAGTTGATGAGAGTTACATCGGAAACAAAAAGAGTAAGGAAAGTCAAATTTATTTGGGGCATTCTTTCAATTCAAATTAAACGCAACCAGATCTAGTATGAATTGGCGATCAGAACGTATATGGATAGAACTTATAAGGGGATCTCGAAAAATAAGTAATTTCTGCTGGGCCTTTATCCTTTTTTTAGGCTCATTAGGATTCTTATTAGTTGGAATTTCCAGCTATCTTGGTAGGAATTTGATATCGTTATTTCCCCCCCAGCAAATAATTTTTTTTCCACAAGGGATCGTGATGTCGTTCTATGGGATCGCAGGCCTCTTTATTAGCTCCTATTTGTGGTGTACGATTTCGTGGAATGTGGGTAGTGGTTATGATCGATTCGATAGAAAAGAAGGAATAGTATGTATTTTTCGTTGGGGATTTCCTGGAAAAAATCGTCGCATCTTCCTCCGATTTCTTATAAAAGATATTCAGTCTATTAGAATAGAACTGAAAGAGGGTATTTATACTCGGCGTGTCCTTTATCTGGAAATCAGGGGCCAGGGGGCCATTCCCTTGATTCGTACTGATGAGAATTTCACTCCACGAGAAATTGAACAAAAAGCTGCTGAATTGGCCTATTTTTTGCGTGTACCAATTGAAGTATTTTGAAATGATGAATGCTTTCTTAGCTCGTAGTAAAGTAAAAAAAAAACTCTACAATCTTATTTTTCTACGGCATACCTTAATGGAAATTTCATCAGAACGCTCATGCCAGTCAAAGCAGACGTATACAGAACAACCAAAAAGGGAAACCTTTTTTTGTCTATAAATTTGTCTACAAATCTACAAAAAGGGGTCTTTTATTCATATGGAAATCCACTCAATTCAATTCAATAAAAAAAAGTAAAAAATCCAAATAATAATAATAATAGATTCATCCCATATATCAATATATATAAATTATTTTAGGCCCAATATTTGGAATTGATAGGTTCGATCCAATACAAATAAATCATATAAATTTCTTATATTATCTCTTTTTTAGCAATCTTTCTTTTTATTTTTATCCTTTCTTTTGTTCTATTTAATGATTAAATAATTTTAATGATTAAATAATTGGCTTTCTTATAATTATAAAGATCATTTAATTATCCAAATTATGTCTTGTTTTGCCAACCATTTTTGATCATACCATTCAGACCCTCAATTCTTTTTTTGTGCTATGGGTAACTCATGAAATTTTTCGAAATATTTGATATTTTGGTAGAAGGTGAGTTCTTTCGTCTTGAAATCCAATTTTATTAATTGAAAATGGAGTGGCTCTGCCGCGTATTCATCGAAAAGAAGGAATTTCTTCAAATTTGACCAATTCCAATATCTGGAAATACGGTTTTTTTATTCATTCGAAATTCGAAGTGGACTCTTTTTCTATTTCTGTATTCTTTCAAAATTCATAGATTCATGTATTCGATACTTTGTAATGGAACTCATGTTTGATAGAAATATTAGATCGTATAGAGTCGACGAACTCGACGGGTTCATTAACAATTTCTAAATGAAAAAAAAAAATGGAAAAAAAGAAAACATTTATTCCTTTTCTATATCTTGCATCTATAGTATTTTTACCCTGGTGGATCTTTCTACCATTTCAAAAAAGTCTGGAATTTTGGGTTACTAATTGGTGGAATACTAAGCAATCTGAAACTTTTTTGAATGATATTCAAGAAAAGAATCTTCTAGAAAAATTCATCGAATTAGAGGAGCTACGCCTGTTGGACGAAATGATAAAGGAATACCCCGAAACACATCTACAAAAGCTTCGTATAGGAATACACAATGAAACGATTCAATTGATCAAGATTCACAATGAGGATTGTGTACATATAATTTTTCACTTCTCGACAAATATAATTTGTTTCTTTATTCTAAGCGGTTATTCTATTCTGGGGAATAAAGAACTTATTCTTCTTAACTCTTGGATTCAGGAATTCCTATATAATTTAAACGACACAATAAAAGCTTTTTCTATTCTTTTATTAACTGATTTATGTATCGGATTTCATTCGACCCACGGTTGGGAACTAATGATTGGCTCTATCTACAAAGATTTTGGATTTCCTCATAATGATCAAATTATATCTGGTCTTGTTTCCACTTTTCCAGTCATTCTCGATACAATTTTGAAATATTTGATTTTCCATTATTTAAATCGTGTATCCCCATCGCTTGTAGTGATTTATCATTCAATGAATGACTGAAAAGAAAAAAGATATACGAATATTAATCCAATTATAATTTATAATTATAATGTTTGTTACTTTGTACATAACCAAAGCATTCAAAATCGTACTTACTATTTCTACACATCCAAAATGGGGAGTTCTCCCATATTCCAGTAATATTATTTCAGTAAATTACGTTTCAGTTCAAGTAAATAGCAGAATCGTGGATAGGGAACTATACTAGCAACCTACCCAATTTATTGTAGAAATTATCGGGATCCATGATTGTACCATGCAAAATAGAAATACCTTTTCTTGTATAAAAGAACAGATTACTCGATCCATTGCTGTATCGCTCATGATATATATAATAACTCGGTCATCCATTTCAAACGCATATCCCATTTTCGCACAGCAAGGTTATGAAAATCCACGAGAAGCGACTGGGCGTATTGTATGTGCCAATTGCCATTTAGCTAATAAACCCGTGGATATTGAGGTTCCACAAGCAGTCCTTCCTGATACTGTATTTGAAGCAGTTGTTCGAATTCCTTATGATATCCAACTAAAACAAGTTCTTGCTAACGGCAAAAAAGGGGGTTTGAATGTGGGTGCTGTTCTTATTTTACCTGAGGGATTTGAGTTAGCCCCACCCGATCGTATTTCTCCCGAGATGAAAGAAAAGATAGGTAATCTTTCTTTTCAGAGCTATCGCCCCAATAAAAAAAATATTATTGTGATAGGTCCTGTTCCTGGACAAAAATATAGTGAAATCACCTTTCCTATTCTTTCCCCGGAGCCTGATACTAAGAAAGATGTTCACTTCTTAAAATATCCGATATATGTAGGTGGTAACAGGGGAAGGGGTCAGATTTATCCTGACGGAAGCAAGAGTAATAATACAGTTTATAATGCTACAGCAGCGGGTATAGTAAAGAAAATTTCACGAAAAGAAAGGGGCGGATACGAAATAACCATAGCGGATGCCTCGGATGGACGTGAGGTGGTTGATATTATTCCTCCGGGACCAGAACTTCTTGTTTCAGAGGGTGAATCTATCAAACTTGATCAACCATTAACGAGTAATCCTAATGTGGGTGGATTTGGTCAAGGAGATGCAGAAATAGTACTTCAAGATCCATTGCGCGTACAAGGTCTTTTGTTCTTCTTTGCATCTGTTATTTTGGCACAAATTTTTTTGGTTCTTAAAAAGAAACAGTTTGAGAAGGTTCAATTGTTCGAAATGAATTTCTAGATTCGCGGATTTATCAACATAAAGTTTGTAACAATAACAAAATTCTTGTTGACAATTTTTTGCCGATTTTGGCTGATCAAGAAATAAAAAAATTATGAGAAGGTTCTTTTTTGTTTGTTTATACTCCTTTTCGATATTTACGATAAGTCTGGAATTACTTGTACTACATTCTTAGTTATAATATAACGAAGAATCTTTTACTTTTTCATTTTCACTTTTTCCAATCTAATTTGAACTGATGTCACTATTATCATATATCATATGATATCTCAATGTTATAGAGTGTATCAAATATTCGAGAATCAAATCAAATTCGACTAGATACTAGACTAGGCGGGTAATATAACGAAAAAATATAAATGAGGAAAACAAATGATTCTAGGGGGGATTTTTTGCCTTCCTGGTCTTCGACACACGACAAGGAATTTTACACATACTTGTCGTGTGTCGAAATAGTAATGATTCTTGATTCCCTTCGTCAAAGGCTTGGTCAGAATATTTCTATTTTTTTATTTTTTAGAGATTTAACCTTTTTTATTTTTAGATTGATTATTTATTTCTTATTATTACGCATATAATTAAAATTAAAGTAGTGGACAAACTGAAAAAAAGAGAGAAGCAAATTGATTGATCAAATCGAACTTCTTGCAGGATATTTGATCTAGAAAAATATCGATTCTATTGTGTCATTCAGTAACTCAAGTGATTCTTTCTTTCTTCTAACAATTTAGGAAGGATCAATAAGTACTATTGAGGAATAGATGTTCTGAATAACCAAATAAATGAATTTTCAAAAAATATTCTTGGATTTTAACAAAGGGTATCTTTTTTTCATTTATACGAAAAAAATTATCATAAACAACTCTGATAATTAAATTAAGAATTTAATGGGACCTTCCTCCCCCCTGGAATTAGACAAACAAAGAGGGGGAGGGAAGGTCCCGTTGAGTTCTTATACTTTCATATCTATATCTATACCTCGGTTCACCCAATTACTACAGGGATGAGCCCAATCCAGAATATGAACCATAAAAGAAAATACCTATTAAACCGATCACAAGAATACCGGTTACAGTACCTATTATCCAAAGAGGAATCCTTCCAGTAGTATCAGCCATTTACCCCACTTCCCTCCACATTTCTTCAAGTAGTCGTGCTAGAGACATAAACAGTCATGGATAATTATGAAATGAGGTCCTTCCGAATGGGATAAGAGAATTCCTACTTTAATATTATATTTCTTTCGTTCTTTTTATTTTTTTATTTAATTGA